CCACAAGAATTCTTTTAGGACCCCCTTTTAAAAATGAATTGATTAAATCCAAATTCTGGAAAAATGAATAAGTGGATCCATATAAAATATATGCTATGAATAGTCCGAAAATTGCTATACTTACCGAAAAAATTGCATTTGTAAAAAATTCATTCAAATTTACAGAATAATTAGAACTTGAATGTAAAAGATTTGTTGATGGGGTTAACCACTTCGATAATATATCAAAATCTATTACTCCTTGATCAAAAGAAATTCCTATTGATCCAACCAACAAAGTAAATAGTACTAATACAAGAAGAGGAAATAGCATAGTATTGTCCGATTCGTGAGGATACATGGAAGTGTATTTATTTCCAAAGTAAGTACTAAAGTATCGTATCCTATTTCTTACATTATTATCAATTTTTGATCTTTCTTTTGCAAAAAAAGAAACCTTTTTATTCATTGTTGATAAAAGTAAATTTGGATTGACTCCTCTTGGAATTCCTTTTCCCCATAGAGATATGGAATAGAAGGAACCATTTTTTGTGCTACTGTAATTTTGAAAATGAACGCGGAAATACCCATCAAAGGTAAGTAAATATACCCGAAACATATAAAATGCGGTTAATCCTGCTGTGAAATAAGCTATTACTGCGAAAATTGGTGAATACAACCAACTATCATTAAGAATGTCATCTTTGGACCAAAAACAAGCAAGAGGTGGAATACCACAAAGAGAAAGTGTACCCAATAAAAAAGTAGTTCTTGTAATTGGAACATATCTTGTTAAACCACCCATAAGAACCATATTCTGACTTTTATCTGGTGAATATCCAACAATAGGTTCCATTGAATGAATAATAGATCCGGATCCCAAAAACAATAAAGCTTTTGAATAGGCATGAGTGATCAAATGGAATAAAGCAGCTCGATAAGAACCTATACCTAGAGCTAACATAATATAACCCAATTGAGACATTGTGGAATAGGCTAAGCTTTTTTTAATGTCTCTTTGAGCAAGGGCCAAAGTAGCCCCTAATAATAGTGTTATTACACCTATTAAAGAAATGAAATTCATTATATAAGGTATGACTATGAAAAGAGGAAGAAGCCGAGCTACAAGAAAAATTCCTGCTGCTACCATAGTAGCAGCGTGTATAAGAGCCGAAATAGGAGTGGGTCCTTCCATAGCATCAGGTAACCATACGTGAAGGGGGAATTGTGCGGATTTAGCAACTGCACCGACGAATAATAAAGAAGCACACAAGGTAGCAAATAAAGAATTGACCCCATTATTTTGGATTAAGTTATTAGTTATTTCGAGCAAATACCGAAATTCTAAACTACCTGTTATCCAATAAAAACCTAAGATTCCTAACAATAAACCAAAATCCCCTACACGATTAGTTACAAAAGCTTTTTGACAAGCACTTGCTGCAATTGGTCGTGTGAACCAAAACCCTATTAATAAATAAGAACACATTCCCACAAGTTCCCAAAAAATATAAATTTGTATCAAATTTGAACTAGTAACTAATCCCAGCATAGAAGTATTAAAAAAACTCATATAAGCAAAAAATCTCAAATATCCTTGATCGTGATACATATACTTGTCACTATAAATAAGAACCATGATTCCAACAGTAGTAATTAGTATTGACATAATAGAAGTAAGTGGATCGATCAAGTATCCAAACTCTAAGGAAAAATCATTATTGATGGTCCAAGACCATAGATATTGATAGATAAAACTTCCATTTATTTGTTGAATAGACAGATTGGCTGAAAACACCATAGCTATACTTAAGAGTAAAACACTAGGAAAAGCCCACATGCGACGAATATTTTTTGTTGCTGTCGGAATAAGTAGAAGTCCAAATCCTATTGACATAGTAACTGGAAGTGGAAGAAAAGGTATTATCCACGCATATTGATATGTATGTTCCATAAGAAAAGAAACTCTTTTTTCTTATAATTACAAATTGTTCTCGATTCACCAATTCTTATCTTTTTTATCCTTTTAGAAAGGAACAATAATAAAAGAAAAAAAAAAGATATGAAAAAAAGTCAAATATTGAGATTCTTAATTATTCTGATTTTTTTTTGTGATTAATAAACATATTTATTATACTATAATAGTATAATAAATATATTATATAGTATACTATATATAGTAAGGAAAAAGAGTTAGACCAAAAAAAGAGTACTTTTTTTATTCAAATATGGATCATAGTATCTATATTCGAATTAAAAAAAATACCTAGGTATTCTAGTTCATTTTGGGAAGGGAGTAATTACCTAACTTGTTGTGTAACTGATTGATTGGATTGAAACCCAATAAAAAAAACTTATGTTTATCAGAAATCTTATGATACTCCTTACTTTGAATTATGGACATAGCACTCTGGACTTAATCAATTTTTATTTTCCCTTATTTTCTTCCATTTTTTTTCCCTCATGTCATTTATATATGTGATGTGTGATGTGCGCGCATACGTATATGTGATATATATATATCACATATACATGTATATATAAATATATTTGTATTATATATATTTGTATGTTTATTATATATTTATATGTTAAAGTAAAAAAACAATGTATATTAAAAAGAGTATATTAAAAAAATTATCCACATACACGAAATAAGTATAGATAATAACTAAAAAGAACGATCTATTTTGAAGAATACATGTCTTTCACATACAACGATAAAAGGAGGAACCCCCCTTTTTGA